CCAAATTTCATCGAAAACTTACAGCAGCTTGCCAAACAAAGGCTAAAAGAAAAAACAGCAAAGGTATGACCGGCATAAAATCGACAATTGGATTTAAAAAAGAGTAGGCCTCGGGTAATTTGGCCAAGAAAAAACTACTCGAATAAAGGGCAGAGTTAAGACAGATACCGATCAAACTAAAAATATTAAGCATAACAAAGATTTTTTTCTTGGAGATAATTGTATTTTGATTGAGTTATTGATATAAGGCAAAAAATAATGAAGAAAGTAAAGTAGACCAAAAAATCCTTTCAACCCACTCACCCAATCAAAAGCCTTCAATTCTAAAAAGAGAATATAAGAAATCATACGTTTATACAATACAATATTTTAATTAAATTATATGTAATGATCAATCAAGTCCAGTTTAATTCGATATTATATCTACACGTAGCAAAATCCTATCAACAATATAGTGCATAGATATGTATTTGCATTGGAATTGACGAAAAACCAACACTCATATTAGTGTTTATTAGTGCAGAATTGAAATTTAAATGGGGCGTGGCCAAGTGGTAAGGCAACGGGTTTTGGTCCCGCTATTCGGAGGTTCGAATCCTTCCGTCCCAGAGCACCCATTATATCCGGAAAACTCTTACTTTTTTGAACAAGACTCTCTTTAAGATCTTTAATTTGAATTTTAGAGTGGAGTAGTGGCTATAATATGATTCTTGTTTATCATTTTTACTTATTCTTCTCTGAATCAGAGAAGAATATTGTTTTCTCAAACTAAATTGCGTTCGAATGAGACAGAGATGTAACTGAATCTAGTTGTTTTGTTATCTAGGTCAGATGGGAACATAGACCCCACACCACACTAGTTTGAATAAAAAAAGTTGGATAGACTATCATTGTATGCCTATGCCCATCCCTCTGCTATTCCTATTGAAGTTAATTTAGGTACCATATCCTATATATTTTCGTTTTAATATTTAATTTAAATACATATATCTATGTATCTGTCTGAATCTCATTAACAAACGATCAAGTAAATTACATATGTAACAGATCTGTTTTCTTTGCACCGAGTTTTTTGTCATTTTTTGTTTGGGTCTAAGAGTTCTATAAATTGTTGTAAATTTTTAGGCGAGGGATTATTCATACATTCTATTAAATTAGATTTTTTGGATAGAAAGGTTACAGAAAACTTATGGAACCTCAAGTCAAATACAATGCATAGTATCATTCTATTTCCGTAACAACGGCCTTTGTTTGTATTTTGTGAAAAAAAACTTATGATCACTTAAATTGGAATCGTCAATTATAGAATATCCGGGATTAAATTACTTGCAGTGACAGTTCTTCCATTTCAGAAACTAACTACCCATTCATATCTATTTCTATTATAGATATAGAAGGACAAAAGTATAGATTTATTATTATTTCGCGATCGCACTAATGACTATTCATGATTCCATAATTGAATCAATTAAATATTAGTTACAAACTAGAGGAATGTTATGTTAAAACTTCGTTTGAAACGATGTGGTAGAAAGCAACGTGCGACTTGAAGGACATGATCAGCTGTGGATGTAATAATCCACCATTTTATTACGAATAAAAGTGCTCTTGACTCGACATCCTTTGTTCTGCTCGACTAGAACCCATCAGTTTTTTCTTGGGTTGTAATGTAAAAAAGGGGTAATTATATACATGATGGAGCTCGAGTAGAAAGTATTGATTCATTTCTCAAGGGTAAGGGTCTAGGGTTATTGTCAATTAATAAGTTTGAACAACTTCGTAAATATAGCTTCTATATAGAAATTGAAAGGATTCAATTTTAGAAAGTTTCAAATCTAAAATAAAAGTCAAATTTGTTGGACTTGGTAAAACTTTTTCAATCAAAAGTGGAACACGCGTGAATCAACCGTTCTGATGATTCTTTGATAGAACGAAATCACAAAAAAGGTATGTTGCTGCCATTTTTATAAGGATCACCGAAGTAATGTCTAAACCCAATGATTCAAACAAAAGATAAAGGATCCTGGAACAAGGAAACACCATTTTTCATTGTCTCAACAACTAAATCTGAAGAATAAAACAGATTCTAAACGAGACAAGAAGGGGGCTAGAGACCACTCAAAAAATGAAATAGCTTAGGGATTGTGAGCTATTTGAGAGTTATCCCACTTGAGTTATGAGTACAATTTTTTGTTTTACATTTATAAACGAAAAACAATTAAATCTTTAATCATAGTCTAATTGATTTGATGATTTTATGGATCTATTTGCCATTCTAATTTTATACATAGACATAATTTTCTCGAGCCGTACGAGGAGAAAACCTCTTATACGTTTCTAGGGGGGGTATTTTCATCTATCCCAATGAGCCGTCTATCGAATCGTTGCAATTGATGTTCGATCCCGAAGAGAGGGGAGAGATCTCCGGAAAGTTGGTTTTTATGATCCGATAAAGAATCAAACTTATTCAAATGTTCCTGCTATTCTATATTTACTTGAAAAAGGCGCTCAACCTACAGGAACTGTTCATGATATTTCAAAGAAGGCGGAGGTTTTTAAGGAACTTCCCTTTAATCAAACAAAATTTAAATAAAGAGTATAAGCTTTTCTCTACTTCTCTACTATGCTCCGCCTTTTCGTATTGTTCCCATAGAATCCCCTGTTCTAGTGGTATTGGTATATAACGACAAAAAGCGAAGGTGGATATTCCCAAAATCGAGGGACTAGATGAAGAAATTGGATCTCGAAATATAAAATTATGACATTATCTGCAATCGACTGGTTTTCCGTTTTCATTGGAACTCTACTAACAAATAATAATAACTACGGAATCAAACTTGCTTATTCGCTCAACTTATATTGATTGAATAACTCGGATTTTTTTTTTTTGACTACTTTTTATTCCTTGATCTACTATCTACACCTTTTTGCATCTATGTAGTGCCAATCCAACACCAGTCCTTATAGTTAATATTTAATTTATTTCCATTTTCACCACTGTATTCTTTTCGTAACATTTATATTGACAACAGTGTATCGAACAAATATAATTTGATCGTGTATAAGTATAAATCTTTTCGTGCCATAGGTTCGGTTTTTTATTTTACTTCATTCAATTGATGGGTTCGTTGAATTCGCTGTGATACAATAATTTTTTATTGGAGTGAAAAAAAAAGAAAGGGAGGTTGATTCACTTGTACATTTATATCTATTCTAATTATATTTAAATTTAGTATATTTGCATCTGATCTCTTCATTTTTATGTTCAGTTCAGAAGCGATTTAAACTTGAGATTTCTTTTTGTATTCTTAGTTTAAAATGTTTTGATTGTGTCATGGCACTCAAATTTAGTTATATTTTTTTTTACTGTATTGACATTTACACATTCGAATTGTTTTTATATTTTTGGGTTGCTAACTCAACGGTAGAGTACTCGGCTTTTAAGTGCGGCTAGTATCGTTTACACATTTGGATGAAGCAAGGGATTCGTCCATACCATCGGTAGAGTTTGTAAGACCACGACTGATCCTGAAAGGGAATGAATGGAAAAAATAGCATGTCGTAGCAATCTATAATTCTGAGAATATTGCATTCTTACCGGATCGGTACAAAGACTTGTTTAAAGGCTTGGATCGGGGCGGAACAAAATGAATTAAAAGTTGGGTCGAGTGAATAAATGGATAGAGCCCTATGGCTCTAATTATAGGGAAACAAAAAAGCAACCGGCTTCTGTTCTTAACTTTGAATGATTACCCGATCTAATTAGATAGACGTTAAAAATGGATTAGTGCCTGATGCGGGAACGGCTTCTCCTATGAGTGGATTATCCTTTTTTTTTATGAATCCTAACTATGTTGATATTATCCATTATGCATTTTATGCGTTGGCGAGGAATGTGTAGAAGAAGCAGTATATTGATAAAGATAATTAAATTCTTTCCAAAATCAAAAGAGCGATTGAGTTTTAAAAATAAAAGATTTCTAACCATCTTGTTATCCTATAACGAACATAAACCTATTAGATGAAAAAAAAAGAGGATGGAAAGTCCGTTGATGAGCTTACCTATCTCCGAGGTATATATTATTTTATTATTATACTACCTTGTTTTGACCGTATCGCACTATGTATCATTTGATAATCCAAGAAGTATCTTATGCCTATCTTTGGTTCAAATCTAATTTCAAATGGGGGAATTTCAACGATATTTTGAACGCGCTAAATTTTTGAAACAGGACTTCCTATATCCGCTTATCTTTCAAGAGTATATTTATGCACTGGCTCATGATCATGTTTTAAATAGATTCATTTTGGTGGATAATTTTGGTTATGATAATAAATCCAGTTCACTAATGGTGAAACGTTTAATTACTCGAATGTCTCAACAGAATCCTTTGCTTATTTCTGCTAATGAGTCAAACCAAAACCTATTGTTGGGGCATAACACAAATTTATATTTGCAAATGATATCAGAGGGATTTGCAGTTATTGGGGAAATTCCCTTTTCCCTAAGATTAGTATCTTCCTTAGAAAGGAAAGAAGAAATAGGCAAATCTCAAAATTTACGATCAATTCATTCACTATTTCCGTTTTTAGAAGACAATTTTGTACATTTAAATTATGTGTCAGATATACTAATACCCTACCCCATCCATCTAGAAATCGTTGTTCAAACTCTTCGCTCCGGGTTGAAAGACGCCTCTTTTTTCCATTTATTACGCTTCCTTCTCTATGAGTATCAGAATTGGCATAGTCTTATTATTCCAACTCCAAAGAAATCAAGTTCCATTGTTTCAAAAAAGACTAAAAGATTATTCTTGTTTCTCTATAATTCTTATGTATATGAATACGAATCCATCTTAATTTTTCTTTGTAACCAATTTTATCATTTACGATCAACATCTTCTGAAACTCTTTTTGAACACCTTGTTTTCTATGGAAAAAGAAAAGCTCTTGTAGAAGTCGGTTCTAATGATTTTCCGCCCGTCCGATGGTTGTTCAAA